GCAGCTACTGCGGCCCCTGCTTCCTCAGGTGGAACTCCAGGTTGAGGAGTGACTCGGAATGCTGCCAAGATATCAGTATCTTTTGTTTCATAGTCAGGAGTATAATAAGTCAATTTGTAATCTTTAACACCAGCTTTGAATCCAACACTTGCTTTAGTCTCTGTTTGTGGTGACATAAGTCCCTCCCTACAACTCATGAATTAAGAATTCGCACAACGACAAGGTCTACTCGACATGAATTAGCCATGAATGAAATCAAACCTTTCACAGAAGTCTTTAACACAAAGACTCTAATCAACTAATCAGAATGGTTCATTATTAGACCTAGACCCACTGTATTTGATTCGCCAAATACATCATTATTGTATACTCTTTCCTATGTATGGCGCAACCCAATCCCAGTTTTTCTTGTAATCCCTTCCTTTTTTGAATCGAACTATCTAACTAATAAAAAATTCACTCTTGACAGTGATCTATGTTGTAGATGTAAATCCTGGATGTGAAACTATCCGGAAGTCGTTCATGAAAAGGTAAGGTAAAAAATAAAAAAAGAATAGTCGAAAATTTAGATACTGAAATCAGAAACAATGGCCACTGCGATAGAAGCGATAGAAATACTGAATCATAAATAGAGTTCGGGTTCGAATTCCATAGATAATATGGATGGGATTGCTTAGAATGATCGAGAAATAAAACACTTCCTCAGGCATGATTATTTTCCATCTACTTGATATTTTGAAAATTAATTGGGGTTGATTGAACTTGAAAATTTACGCATTGAATGAGTAAACAATGGAATTCGGTTGGCTGCGACCATCAAAATGAAGTACTAATTCCCATTTCTTTTTGTCTTAACCACTCCACTTGCTCTCGCTTGCGTTATTGAATAGTTTCTTTTTTTTCAACCGATTTCACTTGTTTATGATTATGAGAAGCAATCCTACTACGTCCGGTCCTGAAGTTTCTACACTTGAAGAAAAAAAACCGGGGCGTATCGCTCAAATCATTGGTCCGGTACTGGATGTATTCTTTCCCCCAGGCAAGATGCCTAATATTTACACTGCTTTGGTAGTGAAGGGTCAAGATACTGCCGGCCAGCAAATTAATGTTACTTGTGAGGTACAGCAATTATTAGGAAATAATCGAGTGAGAGCAGTAGCTATGAGTGCTACGGATGGTCTGATGAGAGGAATGGATGTGATTAACACGGGAGCTCCTCTAAGTGTTCCGGTCGGTGGATCGACTCTCGGACGAATTTTCAACGTTCTTGGAGAACCTGTTGATAATTTAGGTCCTGTAGATACTCGAAAAACATCTCCGATTCATAGATCTGCGCCTGCCTTTATAGAATTAGATACCAAATTATCCATTTTTGAAACCGGGATTAAAGTAGTGGATCTTTTAGCGCCTTATCGTCGTGGGGGGAAAATAGGACTCTTCGGTGGAGCTGGAGTGGGTAAAACAGTACTCATCATGGAATTGATCAACAACATTGCCAAAGCTCACGGGGGTGTATCCGTATTTGGCGGAGTAGGCGAACGTACTCGTGAAGGGAATGATCTTTACATGGAAATGAAAGAGTCTGGAGTGATTAATGAACAAAATATTGCAGAATCAAAAGTAGCTCTAGTCTATGGGCAGATGAATGAACCGCCGGGAGCTCGTATGAGGGTTGGTTTAACTGCCCTAACCATGGCGGAATATTTCCGGGATGTTAATAAACAAAACGTCCTTTTATTTATCGACAATATTTTTCGTTTTGTACAAGCGGGATCTGAAGTATCCGCCTTATTGGGCAGAATGCCTTCTGCTGTGGGTTATCAACCGACCCTTAGTACAGAAATGGGTTCTTTGCAAGAAAGAATTACTTCTACCAAAAAGGGATCCATAACTTCTATTCAAGCAGTTTATGTACCTGCAGACGATTTAACGGACCCCGCCCCTGCTACGACATTTGCACATTTAGATGCGACTACCGTACTCTCAAGAGGACTCGCTGCCAAAGGGATCTATCCAGCAGTAGATCCTTTAGATTCCACGTCAACTATGCTACAACCTCGGATTGTTGGTGAGGAACATTATGAAACTGCGCAAAGAGTTAAGCAAACTTCACAACGTTATAAAGAACTTCAGGACATTATAGCTATTCTTGGGTTGGACGAATTGTCGGAAGAGGATCGTTTAACCGTAGCAAGAGCACGAAAAATGGAACGTTTCTTATCACAACCCTTCTTCGTAGCAGAAGTATTTACTGGTTCTCCAGGAAAATATGTTGGTCTAGCAGAAACAATTAGGGGGTTTCAACTGATCCTTTCCGGAGAATTAGATGGTCTTCCTGAGCAGGCCTTTTATTTAGTAGGTACCATCGATGAAGCTACCGCGAAGGCTCTGAATTTAGAAGTGGAGAACCAGAAATGACTTTGAATCTTTGTGTATTGACTCCTAATCAAATTGTTTGGGATGCCGAAGTGAAAGAAATCATTTTATCTACTAATAGTGGCCAAATTGGTGTATTACTAAATCACGCCCCTATTGCTACAGCTCTAGATATAGGTATTTTGAAAATACGTATTAACAACCAATGGGTAAAAATAGCTCTCATGGGTGGTTTCGCTAGAATAGGCAATAATGAGATCACCATTTTAGTAAATGATGCGGAAAAGGATAGTGACATTGATCCACAAGAAGCTCAGCAAACTCTTGAAATAACTGAAGCTAACTTGAGTCGAGCTGAAGGCAAGAGACAAACAATTGAGGCAAATTTAGCTGTTAGACGAGCTCGGACGCGGGCCGAGGCTCTCGATGTTATTTCGTAGCTCCTTGATATGCCCAAATAATCCAAAGAAGTTCCGTTTATCCAACGGATTTGGATTCTGCCCATTGACTCCCCTAAAATGGAATGGTAATCTGATCCAACCAAAAAAGAACTAGAATCCGAAGGAGTGGGGGGAATAAATAAAAAATAGGGTGGGTAGCAAAACTTATTAGATACCAGTGCCTCCGGTATCTAATAAGTTCTACCTACTATTGGATTTGAACCAATGACTCTCGCCGTATGAAAGCAATACTCTAACCACTGGGTTAAGTAGGTCATTTATCATCACAAAGAAAAACAAGAGGGACCCATCATATTGATGGATTTATTATAGACGGAATCTTATTTCTACGCAATAACAATCCTTGACATGGCAGGAAACAGATCCGAAACTATCATGTGGGATATTCATCTTGACAAAAAATTCTTTACATGCTAAAATAGGTAGTACAAGGGCTATAGCTCAGTTAGGTGGAGCACCGCGTTTACACGCGCGCCAATGTTTTCAGGGGAGTCCACCATGCAATCAACAGAATTGATCTTATGGGGAAATCTAGGTCTTCCTCTATGTATTCGAGGAAACAAGAGAGCAATAGCCTGACTTTTGGTTCGGTTCGATTTGGGTGCCAATTTAGGCTACAAATGGAACCCAACGTTGATTTCATAATTGATAAGGTAAATACCCAGTCCCTTCAATGCTAGGCATACTAAGTATAAGGACTTCAAACTAATATCTTTTCCTCCTATAAACTTTAAGGTGTATAAAGTTTCCTAGTTGACTCTTTGAGCGGGAGCCGATAGATACTTCATTTCACTTAGGTTAATCTAGGCCGGAGGTAGACCTATGTCAAGGTAACTCTTCTGTGAAACACTTTGATATTGCTCCTGGATCAGCATTCAAATAATGCATCAGAACACGGAGAGCCATCTCGTTATCTTTCTGTCAAGAAAAAGTATGGCAAACTTTCTGATATTTATATCAGTTGATGAACAAGCCCAATGCAAAAAAATGAACGTTGAGTCTTTGAAACAGTTCAAATCATTTCGATAATAAAAAGTTCGATCTGTTTTACCGAGAAAGTATTCAGTTTTTTTTGTCGTGAAATTAACCCGAAGTTCTTGAATTCGAATTCGCTCCTTTTTGCAATATCGTGAACAAATTTTTTTGAGATGTCTATGTTTTAGTACAGATCTGTTGTGGATGCAGAAAGGGTGATTTCTTTCGGTATTGCCACCGAAAAAATGAAAGTCTCACCCCACCTATGAATCCATTTGAAGTCCAATATTTTTTTGTCGTGAAATTAACCCGAAGTTCTTGAATTCGAATTCGCTCCTTTTTGCAATATCGTGAATAACCCCCTTACTGTAACAGTAGGTATATAGCTTGCTGCAAACGGTCAATAGCAATTCGTAGTCTATGGAGGTTATTTATTGCCCGAGTGACCTGCTCAATGTTTAGATCCCAACGTATCTCGGATCCAGGTCGCGGCTCGAGTAGTTTTTGGATATTTCGGGTTTTGGCCTTCCGAATTGACAACTCCAAGTGTTGGAGGCAGAGTTCATCCCCTAACTTGGACACATAGTTTCGGCCGTCCGCACGTCTTTCTGTCGACACATTTTCTAGCGCTAAAGTGCCACGGGAAAACCGTCCTAAATCTAGCTCGAGTTTCCATTCACATAGCCGTAGTTTGCTTTGGTTCATGGCATCACCCGGCTCGAAGAGAAAAAATCTTATAAGTTGAGGAACAAAGATCGCGGACGTTCCCTCATAACGAGGGCGGATTGGTGGTTCCCCAGATTCAGAGACATCATCCGCCTCAGAGTCAGAGTCATCCTCTGCCTCTGAGTCAGAGTCAACCTCAGATTGATACTTAAATATATTATTGTTATATACGGAGTGACCTGTAGAGGAGTTTAACATTCCCAGCGCAGAGGAAGAGCCCTCGGGGCTATCAATAAATATATTATTGTTATAGACTGAGTAAGCATTAGATGTAGATGGGTTCAAAAATGTATCAGAACTATCGTTACCTTCCGATCTAGAACTATTAGTGTTAGATACCGAGTAATCAGTAGCTATATTATAAAAGTCCTGCTCAGCTGCAGTGCCACCGTGAACCTCAAATCGATAACCATTGTGATTATCTATCGAGTAACCATTAACGGAGGGAAAAAAGGCCTGCCAACGTCTAAAGATCAAGTAACAAATGTCGTTATCTATAGTATCATTGAGGTTTTTATACTGAGCTACCAGGGCGACCAGTAGTGCTTGTTTCGTGGCGAGGTGGAAGTCCATTGAGCCCGAATCGGACTCCGTCAGATCAAGTGAAGTTCCAACCACAACTTGTTCGGTTGGAGAAAAAACCTCTACAAGGCTGGCATTCGTTGAAGGTTCTATCACTTCGGCTACAGTGAGACTCGTAGTTTTATGGGTTCTAATTAATTTTGTAATTTCCTGTGTAAGAAGGTAATCTTTTGCCGTCCATCGATTTTGAAAAACAACGGAATAAGGACTTGGGGCCAATCGTAGCACGTCACCAAATCCGCGCGTCAGATGAGTCGTATCCATAATATAACATTTCGGTTTCATTAGGCTAGTAGAAACGGCAGTATCTGTGGATGGTTGCTTCTTGCAAGAGATAGCAAGAATCGCAAATAGTATAACAATGGCACTTGTTATGGATGTATCTTTTTGTCCTTGTTCTTGTAAGAATCCAAAGAACCGTTCTATTAGGAATTTCTTGAAACCATACATTTTTGTACCTCCAGGGTTGATTTCTTTGAGCTAGTTAAGGCTGAACTATTATTCTTTGTGTCACAATGCAAAAGCGTTGCAGAAAGGGTGATTTCTTTCGGTGTTACCACCGAAAAAATGAAAGTCTCACCCCACCTATGAATCCATTTGAAGTCCAATAGTTTTTTTTGCCGTGAAATTAACCCGAAGTTCTTGAATTAGCCCTTTTTTGAAATATCGTGAACAATTTTTGTTGGTTGAGCTCCTCTTTCGAGGAAATAAAGAATAGAAGGGACATTTGAATAGGTTTGATTCTTTTGTGGATCATAAAAACCCACTTTCCCGAGATCTCGTCCTTCTCTTCCCGATCGAACATCAATAGCAACAATTCGATAGATGGCTCATTGGGATAGAAATAATGTCCCCCCTTAGAAACGTATAGGAGGTTTTCTCCTCGTACGGCTCGAGAAAGAATGATTTGAATTCTATAGTTTATAGTTCCAAATCGAGCTCTAAAATTTTTAGATTCATTACTATACTATGCTTTGATTCGTTTTTTTTCTTCCGTCCCAAAAAAGAAAAATCAAAAAATCATCTGTCCTCCTAACTCAAGTTGTCTAATTCTCAAAGAGCTAACACGTAACCATTTAATTTATTGAGCTGTCTCTAACTCTCTTTGTTTGTCTCGTTTTGAATTCCTTTTGATTCCAATGGTTAAGACAATTAAAAAAGGGATTTTCTTGTTTCGGGATCTTTTATCTTTGCTTTGAATCATTGGGTTTAGACATTACTTCGGTGATATTTAATAGTTTCAAAATGGAAGCAACGAACCTTTTTGCAAGTTCTTTCTAGCGAAGAATCATACGAACGGTGGATTCCCGTGTGATAGACTTATGATTGAAATCAAAATAGTTTTCTCACTTCCAACAAAAGTTTCAAGGAAATTTAGTGGAATTCGGATGTTTTCGATTTTTATATTGAAAACTATACTTACGAAGTTGTTTCCACTTATTGATTGACACTAACCCTAGACTCCCGTTCCTGAGAACTGAAGAAAGTTCTACTCGAGCTCCATCAGCTATTATTTACAACCCAGCAAAAACAAAGGGTTGGTCTAGTGGAACAGGATAAACGATGTCGAGCCAAGAAACATCTTTATCCATATAAAAGATGGTGGATGTAAGAGTCCACAGACGATCATGTCCTTCAAGTCGCACGTTGCTTTCTACCGCCTCGCTTTAGTCGAAGTTTTACCATAACATCTCTTTTGGGTTAACCTCGTATAGAATTGATTCAATATGGAATCATGAATAGTCATTGGATCAATAGGTCAATCGCAATTTATACTTGAGAATTTTCTATCTATATAACCAGGGAAGCATTTCGATAACACAAGACCCCTTATTTTGTTTTAAACAAAAAAAGGGAAGCAGTTTGATTCGAAAAACGAATTTAGAATCAAACTGCTCTGGGACGGAAGGATTCGAACCTTCGAATTTCGGGACCAAAACCCGTTGCCTTACCGCTTGGCCACGCCCCATTTAGGCTTTGATTTTATACTAAGAAACAATACTATTGTTTTTTGGTATTCGTCAATTTCCGCTCAAATCTCTATGAAATGGATTCGATTATTGCTAGGATTTAACACGTGTAGTTGTAGAATCCAACAGAATTTATTGATCATTACATAGAATTCAATTAAGATAATGTATAAAAGTATGATTCCTTCTACTCTTGTTTGAGCAGGGAGGGCTTTTTGATTGGGTGATTCAAAGAAAAATAAAGATTTTTGGTGTACCTTAATTACTTTACTTTTTTCCTTCTATCATATCAGTCAATCAAAATACAATTAAATAAAGAAGGAAATTTCTGTTATGCTGAATATCTTTAGTTTGATCTGTCTCTGTCTTAATTCTGCCCTTTATTCAATTAGTTTTGTTTTCGCTAAATTGCCCGAGGCTTACGCTTTTTTGAATCCAATTGTGGATGTTATGCCAGTCATACCTGTGCTCTTTTTGCTCTTAGCCCTTGTTTGGCAAGCTGCTGTAAGTTTTCGATAATCTTTTTACTACTGTCTTACAAACATTACTCAATTTTTAAGAGAAAAAAGATTCTACGAATTGATAAGCTACGATAAGTCTTACTTTAGGAACCCGCGATTCGCACATAGAAATTTTTGGACCACCTATTCCTCATTCTTGCCTTCTACTTCCAGTGCCCTAAGGACCCTACTAGTATTAATTAGGGTCCCCTACAATTACAATATATCTATATATAGAGAGAGAGATGGGGCATGAAAGATAATTTTGGTGAAAGAATCTTATTATAATACAAATGCATTTCTGAAAATGACTTTCTTTTGTAGAAAGCACTTCATTTCTTGGTATCAAACAAACATAGGATATGCGGTCTAAAAATAGATAATCTATTCTCTCTTTTTTCAAAAATGATTTTGGAGATTTTGTAATGCTTACTCTCAAACTCTTCGTTTACACAGTAGTGATATTCTTTGTTTCTCTCTTCATTTTCGGATTCCTCTCTAATGATCCAGGACGTAATCCTGGGCGTGAGGACTAAAAAAGGAGGTTTTGATTTTCCTTACTCGATTTCCGAATTTTTTTATAATTTTGTAGACATTGAACTATGAAAAAATCATAGAAAATGGTTCGGTTTTTTATTTCGAAAGGCAAATATCAAGTCCTCAGCGGAGACGGAAAGAGAGGGATTCGAACCCTCGGTACGAATAAGTCGTACAACAGATTAGCAATCCGCCGCTTTCGTCCACTCAGCCATCTCTCCCACTTGAAAAAGGAGAATTACCCTGAGATGATTATGCATGAACTAAAATAAAAAGTCTTTCTTTTTTATTCTAGACTATAAGAGACTCATTAGATCCAAATTTCGATAGAGATCTATTTGATTAGTAATTCCATTCCAATTTCATTTCGATTTTCGATACCGAGGATATTTCCCATAGAAAAAAGGAAAGAACCTTTCTTTCGTCTGAAATATTTTTTGCTCTCCCAGCCTGGCTAGGTACTGACCAGGCCAGGCCATTTCTTTCTTGTTTTATTCCTATAAATCTAGTGATTTAGTGGATTTGAAAAAAAAAACTTGTTATTGAAGTGAAGCAACAACAATTGGAATAGAAAATAACGGGGTATTTCCGCTCCTCTGATAGAAGATAAAAAAAAGTGTTATTTCTTATTATTTATTCTTTCTTTTCCCTTTCTCGGTTTGTACAAAAATAAAAAGGGTCTCATCATACTTACTACTTAGCCTACTAAATTACTATAAGAAACTTATGTATACTATAAGTAAAACTTAGTTATTTCTTCAAGGGGCAAACTTTATTTGAACTCCCGAATCCACAAAAAAAATGCTAAGATTTTCTTCTTGTTTACTGATCCAATTGCTTGGCCTGAATTCAGAAAATCGAGTAATTGAATCAAATAAATAGGGAAAAGCCTTTACTTCAAAAAAAAAGAGAAGATTCACACTCTCCCTCTTTTTTGAGATTTGAGAAAAACTGTCTTTGCTTGAGATTGAGAGAATGGAAAAGTTGAAAATAGATAAATATGGATAATTACGGATTCTTACACAATTTATTTTTTCTTTTATTATTGTATTGAAAATGGAAAGAAACCCTGTTTTCCTATCTCATCAAGCTCTCCTGGCGAAACGCGCCAACACGTGAATTTCGTGATTGTGTTCTGATCCTCTCTTAATTTCCTATCTTGATTATGCGAAATTCTTTTGTTCGACAAAGGGCCTATTCATAGATAATAATAACATTGTAGCGGGTATAGTTTAGTGGTAAAAGTGTGATTCGTTCTATTAATAGCTGCAGTAGTTAAGGGGTCTTTCTCTTGATAGATATTCTTAGTCAAAACTTTCTTTCTGAAAAGGAGTGAATCCTTTCCCTCTCAATGACAGATTTGAGGAAGAATATACATTCTCGTGATTTCTATCCAAGGGTCAATTAGAAATTGAAAAGTTGGATTATGGAGTCGCGAAGCATAATTTTTTTGTTGGATTAAGACTTCCAATTGAATGAGTATGAGTCAAGGGTCCATGGATGAAGATCAAAAAGTGTATTTCGAATCGTAACTAGATCTTCAATTTTTGGTTTGTATAGGGAAGATTGAAGCAAAATAGCTATTAAATGATGACTTTGGTTTACTAGAGTCAACATATTGTTTCAGCTCGGTGGAAACACAATTCTTTTCCTCAGGACTTTCGCAAGTAGAAATAGAGAACGAAGTAACTAGAAGGATTTGTTAGAATTCCCCTCCTCTAGAGGGATCATCTATAAAGCGAGTTGTTTTTGACCCATTCAAAGGGAAAAGCCGACATAGGTGTTATGGGCCGCATTTCATTCTTTTTTCGTTTACGGCTTAGATCTGGGAACCTACCCATTTTCCATAAAGGAGCCGAATGAAACCAAAGTT